AAGGAAGAAAGGAAAGTAAGGTAGACTAAAAATACTTCTTTGAACTCACCCAATCAAAAATCCTTCAATTCTCACAAGAGAATAGAATAGAATAAATTAGACTTTCATACAATATCTTAATTGAATTCTATGTAATGATCAATAAATTTCATTTAATTTTATATCTACACATGTCAAAATCTCAGCACCAATCTAATCAATTTGATAGATATTTGGACTGGAATTGACGAACAACCAATAACAATATTAGTGTTTATTAGTGTTGAATAAAAATCTAAATGGGGCGTAGCCAAGCGGTAAGGCAACGGGTTTTGGTCCCGCTATTCGGAGGTTCGAATCCTTCCGTCCCAGAGCCTACTCATTACAAAATTACAAAATAAATATTTCATTACAGAATAAATATTGTATTGGCCTTTTGAACAACTTTCTGTTTCGTTTAAGAGTAAAATATTGGGGAGAATGTGAGTCTTGTTTCTAATTTTTAATGATTCAGAGGAAAGAATCATTTCTTTTTCATCACTTGAATCGATTTCAAAGAACATCTACTTGTAATCCGGGCAAGATGGAAACAGAGATTATAAGAGTTGTAATTTTTTAAAAAGTCAGATGGGCGTTTCATTTCAGTACAGTCTATGTCCCGCTTTTTCCTATTTATTCATATTTTTTTTTATTTGCTTAAAAACTTAAAAACAATCTTTTTTTTTTTAATAAAAAGAATTAAATAAAAATAAGTTATATATTAAAATATATAACTCTATATTTTGCTAGAAATATCTATTTTCCATCCATAGAATGAAATATGCATTGCGTTTATACAATAAAATGTAGAATGAATTTTAATTCTTACTGAAACTTTTTATTCATAAATGCCCTATTTTCTTCATATAGACGGAAAAAGTATAGATTACTATGTACCGATCCAACAATGACTATTCATGATTCCAAAATTGAATCAATTACATACGGGTTCCAAAATAGAGGAATGTTATGGTAAAACTTCGTTTGAAACGATGTGGTAGAAAGCAACGTGCGACTTGAATTGAAGGACATGATCTGCTGTGGATTTTGACCTCCACCACTTTATATTATACAGGAATAAAGGTGCTCTTGGCTCGACATTCTTTGTTCTACTAGAACCCTCTTTTTGTTGGGTTGTAATGTAAAAAATAGTACAGGATGGAGCTCGAGGAGAAAGTATTTATTCCCTTCTCAAGGGAAGGATCTAGGGTTAGTGCCAATCAATAAGTTGTTCCAACTTTGTAAGTATATTTTCGATATAGAAATTGAAAGGATACGTTTCAAGCAATTTTCAAATCTATAAGGAAAATTTGTTGAAATTGCGAAAACTCTTTCGATCTAAGGTGTATCATGTGTGAATTAAGCGTTCGTATGATTTTTTGAAAGAAAGAAATCACAAACAAAAAAAGGGCTTGTTGCTGCCATTTTTAAAACAATTAAAAATCACCGAAGTAATGCCTAAACCCAATGATTCAAAGCAAGCATAAAGGATCCTGGAACAAGGAAATACCCTTTTTCAATTGTCTAAACAACTAGATCACAATCAAAATAGATTCTATTCGAAATGAGACAAACAAAAAAGGGGTTAAAGACGACTCAATAAATGAAATGCCTAGGGGTTTTCCGTTGAGCTATTTGAAACTTATCCAACTTGAGTTATGAGAGTATGAATACTTTTTTCTTCTTCTCTTTTTCACAAAAGAAAAGAAGAAAGAAAAATTTAGGACTTAAATGTCTAACTGATTTGGTGGTTTTATGAATCTATTTGACATTCTAATTTTATACATAGACATAATTTCTAATCATTTTTTTTCTCGAGCCGTATGAGGAGAAAACCTCTTATACGTTTCTAGGGGGGGGTAGTATTCATCTACATCTATCCCAATGAGCCGTTTATCGAATCGTTGCAATTGATGTTCGATCCCGAAGAGAAGGAAGGGATCTTCGGAAAGTGGGTTTTTATGATCCGATAAATAATCAAACCTATTTAAATATTCCTGCGATTTTAGATTTCCTTAAAAAGGGCGCTCAACCAACAGAAACTGTTTATGATATTTCAAAGAAGGCGGGGGTTTTTACAGAACTTAATCTTAATCAAACGAAAGTCAATTAATGAAATAAAAAAAAAGGGGGTGTGGATAACTCGTATATAGCTTTGTATAAAGATTTCTCTACCCTTTCCCCCCTCTTTTGCTCTATTCATACCTATTTTGTCTTCTTCTTTAGGATTCTATTCCTATTAGAGAATATCGTCTTCTATAATGAAGAAAAATCGATTTTACGAAAATAGATTTGATTGATATTTATATAATATTATTGATATAAATTACATAGAAAAAAATCAAGTGAATAAATGAAGTAATTGGTCTAAAAAATAGAATTTTGTTTTACATGACCCTCGCTGGGGTAGTTTTCTTTCATTGTAAATCTATTAACAACTAACAAAACAAGTGATTACGATTAAGCTTTTTTATTTTATTCTTGTATATTCTTATTCTTTTCTTCATATTGAATATTCACAATCATATTGACAAATAGTGTATCGAACAAATATAATTCGATCATAGATAAATAGATTTATTTATCCCCGATCCATAGGTTTGGTTTTTTATTTTACTTTCCTTCATTCAAATGATAGGCTCTTTTCTTTTTCTGTGAGATAAGAAATTTTATTGTATGATACAATAAGTCTTTTTTTTTTATTTATTGTTTATTGATAGTGAAAACAAAATGGATAAATAACATAAGAATAAGGTAAGAGGCAGTCTATAAATTTTTTTTACTTTATCTATGTTTTTTCTATGATAATTTCTGGTATTTTTATCGAATCCGTTCATTTATTTTTAGGTTCAGAATGAATTAGAAAATTTGAGTTTAAAGTTTTTCAATTTCTTGCTAGTTTAATGTTTTTTTTTGATTGTGTCGTGAAATTTGATCTCCTTTTTTGTATTCCGATTGTATCTACACATTCTAATTATTTTCTTCGGGTTGCTAACTCAATGGTAGAGTACTCGGCTTTTAAGTGCGACTAGCATCTTTTACACATTTGTATGAAGCGAAGGATTCGTCCATATTAGCGGTAGAGTTTGTAAGACCACGACTGATCCTGAAAGGAAGGAATGGAAAAAACAGCATGTCGTATCAATGGAGAGTTCGGATAACATATTCTTTTTTTTTTTCTGGATCGGTACAAACCCATGTTTGAATTCTCGGTGCGGAAAAAAATGAAATGAATTGAATTCAAAGTTTAATTCAAAGTTGGGTCGAGTGAATAAATGGATAAACCTATATGCCTCAATTAGAGAGAACCAAAAAGCAACGAGCTTTTGTTCATAATTTGAATGATTACCCGATCTAATTTAATGTTAAAACTAAATTAGTGCCTAATGCGGGAAGGACTTTTCTCATGAGCGGATTATCAATTTTTTTAATGAGTCCTAACTATTTGTTTTTCCTTATTCCTTATTAACTTATTAAGGGTTGGAGATGAATGTGTAGAAGCAGCAGTATATTGATAAAGAAAAGATATATCTTTTTCCAAAATCAAAAGAGCGATTGATTTGAAAAAATAAAGGATTTCTAATCATCTTCTTTTGTTATCCTATAACAAAACAAAACCAATTAGTTGGCAAAAAGGGGATAGAGAATCCGTTGATGAGTCTACCTGTTTACGAGGTATCTATTGGTTTATTACTAGAATACCTTGTTTCGACTGTATCGCACTATGTATCATTTGATAACCCAATAAACACCCTACCTTCAGTTCAAATCGAATTTCAATTCAAATGGAGGAATTTCAAGTATATTTAGAACTAGATAGATTTCGGCAACACGACTTCCTATACCCACTTATTTTTCGGGAGTATATTTATGCACTTGCTCATAATCATAGTTTAAATATAAATAATAGATCCGGTTTGTTGGAAAATGTGAGTTCTGCCAATAAATATAGTTCAGTAATTGTGAAACGTTTCATTTTTCGAATGTATCAACAGAATCATTTGATTATTTCCGCTAATGATTTGAACCAAAAACAGTTTTTTGGTCACAACAATAATTTGTATTATCAAATGATCTCGGCGGTATTTGCAGTGATTGCGGAAATTCCATTTTCCCTAAGATTAGGATCCGCCTTAAAAGGAGCAGGACCAGCAAAATCTCATAATTTACAATCAATTCATTCAATATTTCCCTTTTTAGAGGACAAATTTTCACATTTAAATTATGTGTTAGATGTACTAATACCTTACCCCATCCATCTAGAAATCTTGGTTCAAACCCTTCGTTACTGGATAAAAGATACCTCTTCTTTGCATTTATTAAGGTTCTGTCTCTACGAGTATTGTAATTGGAATTGGAAGAGTCTTATTACTCAAAAGAAATCCATTTTGAATCCAAGATTGTTCTTGTTCTTATATAATTCTCATGTATGTGAATACGAATCCATCTTTTTTTTTCTCCGCAACCAATCTTCTCATTTGCGATCAACATCTTTTGGAGTCCTTCTTGAACGAATTTTATTCTATGGAAAAATAGAACATCTTCTAAAAGTCTTTGTTAATGATGTTCAGGACATCTTATGGTTGGTCAAGGATCCTTTCATGCATTATATTAGATATCAAGGAAAATCCATTCTGGCTTCAAAAGATACGCCTCTTCTGATGAATAAATGGAAATATTACTTTGTCAGTTTATGGCAATGTCATTTTTATGTGTGGTCTCAATCACGAAGGATACGTATAAAACAATTATCCAAAGATAATCTAGACTTTCTGGGCTATTTTGCAAGTTTGCGATTTAATCCGTTAGTGGTACGGAGTCAAATGTTAGAAAACTCATTTCTAATTGATAATGCTATAAATAAATTCGATACAAAAATTCCAATTATTCCAATGATTGGATCATTGGCTAAAGCGAGGTTTTGTAATGCATTAGGGCATCCCATTAGTAAGCCGGCATGGGCCGATTCAGCGGATTCTGAT